GGATCAATCGACATTTTTCACAAATTTTACGAACGGAGGCCCTTATTTTCATATTTGTCATTCCTTTTTTTAATTCCGAATCTACTTATTGGAAGAAAATAAGTTTCTTGAAATTTTTAATTTCGAATTGTATCCTCACGAAAGAATGTTGAAATTGAAAAAACCGCCTAATCATTCAAGTCTTTGCTTTGGAGTCTCTAAATTATACGCCCTTTGGTTGAATCATAAGGACTTACCTCAATTTTTAGTCTATTTCCTGGTAGTATACGTATAAAACTACATGAAATCCTTTACGAAACAAAAACCAGAATAATTTTTTTGTTATCTAAATGAATCCGGAAGATACATACCATCGGTAAGTTGTTCAGTAATTAAACCCTCATGAATCCATTTTTGTTGTTTCATTCCAGGTAAAACCGCTTTGAAGTATCAACTAATGTAAGAGGGATAATATTATAAACTTGTCCTTTCTCTTTTTTCACAAATATGAACCGTGTCGGCTATTAGAAAGATTACCATATATAACACAAAACTTCTCCGCCGATTCCTTCTAGTCGAGCCTTTCGGTCTGTCATTATACCTCGAGAAGTAGAAAGAATTACAACCCCCATTCCGCCTAAAATTCTAGGAATTCGTTGATAGTTAGAATATATTCGTAGACCGGGTCGACTGATCCGTTTTAAATTTAAAACAGTTCTATATGGTCCTTTCCTATTTCTTCTATGTCGTAGGGTTAAAACCAAAAAATATTTATTGCTTTCTTGATGTTTTCTCACGTTTTCAATAAAACCTTCTTGTAAAAGGATTTTAACAATATTTTCAGTGATGTTAGTAGATGGTATTCGAACTGTTCTTTTTTTATTCATGTCAGCATTTCGTATAGAGGTTATTATGTCAGCAATAGTGTCTTTACTCATGATAAACTAAGATTTTTGTTTCCCCCGAATTTTGATATAATCAACATGCTCTTTTTATTTTTTTCTGAATTTTTTAATATTTATGAATTATTAAAGATATATACGTGATAGATAAACAATTTACTAATTAATTAAATAAATTTAATCAATTTCATTCAAATACTATATTAAGGTCTTCCCCTATAATACTTCAGGTGCTAATGAAACTATTTTAGTGAAATTTAACTGTCTTAATTCCCGGGCGATCGCGCCGAAAATTCGGGTTCCTTTTGGATTTCCTTCTTGATCAATAACAACCGCAGCGTTGTCATCATATCGTATTATCATACCGTTGTCGCGTTTGAGTTCTTTACAAGTACGTACAATGACAGCTCGGACCACTTCTGATCTTTCTAGAGGTGTATTTGGTACTGCTTCCTTGATTACAGCAACAATAATGTCACCAATATGAGCATATCGTCGATTACTAGCTCCTATGATTCGAATACACATCAATTCTCGGGCCCCGCTGTTATCCGCTACATTCAAATGGGTTTGAGGTTGAATCATATCATTTTTTTATCGGTTTTTTCTTTTTCAAAGGTATAAATAAAAAAAAGAAATATTATTTGTTCAAAACAAAAAAAGAAACCTGCAATTGTTTTTTTTTTTCATCCCAAAAACCCCTTTCGTTTGTTTCTACATTCCTATCCAGAAAGAATGAATTGAGTTCGTATAGGCATTTTAGATGCCGCTATTGAAATAGCCCTTCTAGCTATATTTTCTGCTACTCCGCTCATTTCATAAAGTATTCTACCGGGTTTAACGACAGCTACCCAATATTCGGGAGATCCTTTCCCCGAACCCATACGTGTTTCTGTAGGTCTTACTGTAACAGGTTTGTCTGGAAATATGCGTACCCATATTTTTCCACCGCGGCGTGCATTTCGTGTCATTGCTCGCCTCCCTGCTTCTATTTGTCTAGATGTGATCCAAGCGGGTTCAAGCGCTTGAAGAGCATATCTACCGAAGCAAATACGATTACCTCGATAAGATATTCCTTTCATTCTTCCTCTGTGTTGTTTACGGAATCTGGTTCTTTTGGGGTTATAGTTGATGGTTGTTTAGCAATTCCATCCATCTCTACTACAGAACCGGACACGAGAGTTTCTTCTCATCCAGCTCCTCGCGAATTAAACAATTTAAAATAATTAAACAAAAAAAAAATACACGGTTAATAATATATGGAATCGTGGGATTCTTTGAAATTTGATCTAATCGATTATAAATTAGAAATTTTTTGTGTTTTAATATATAATTTAACACGTATTCTATTTATAGATAATGTCGTTTTGGTAGAACGCTATAATGAATCTTTCTTTTGTTTTTCCTTTTATTTCGAATCGACTCAAATTTCGAAATAAAAAAAAAATTCGCGGGCGAATATTTACTCTTTCAACATTCAGTTGTAAGATTAGTCTATGACATGACCTCTCAGAATAAATGAATAGGTTTCTGGTTCGTTCCGCCATCCTACTCAATGAATCATTAGGATTCGTTTTCAATAGAATCTTATGCATTCACAGGTTCTGTCGTTCCCACCA